TGTCTTTAGGATCTGATGCTACACCGCTGCTCAATACCTTAGGGGATCTACTCTATTACATAAGTAGATTCCGAAGATTTATCTCATATTATGATATAAATAAACAGCTCTTGTTGTATCGGTCCAAAACCTTTCCAATTGATCTTTACGGTGCTTCCTCTATCAATTAAATCTTTTTTTATCCATAGAAGTATTTAGGCATATCCAGTCTTCACTTCATATTTGATCTATGAAGTTTATTTATTTGCTACAGCTTATAAAAAATCGTTTTGTACGATGCTTATGTAGAAAGCCCTTTTTTGTGTTTCTAGTATTTAATTGACTAGCTGTTCGTTCTTTTTTTCTATAGTGGAGATAGTCGCACGTAATGACAGATCACAGCCATATTATTAAAAGCTTGTGGTAAAAAGGGATTTCGTTCTAATGCCCGAAAATAATATTCTAAAGCTTTTGTATGTTCCCCATTACTTGTGTGGATAAGGCCTATATTATAGAGTATATAACTTCGATCATAGGGGTCAATTTCTAGGCGCATAGCTTCATAATAATTCTGTAATGCTTCCGCATAATTTCCTTCAGATTGAGCCGACATCCGTTACGGTCGTCATTCGCTTTAACGAATTCTCCGTTTCAGAACCGTATGTGAGATTTTCATCTCATACGGCTCCTCCTTTAGGTGCATAATGAAAATAATATATGGAAAAATTTGATGTCATTATGAACTAAGCGGGGCTAATGTTTTTACAAGAAATCCCTAGCCAACCTTCTTGCAAAAGATCTTTTCTTACTACCAAGTGGGTTCATGCTAGATAAAAATAAAAAAGTAAACTCTAAAAATTTCTTTGTTCTCAACGCCCCTAAATTTCCAGGAATTAGCCACTTCAACAGTCTTCAATGGTTATACGGGTATCCAAAGTACGAACAAGATGGATGTTTATTGTTCCAACCATTTTAATTAGTCCCAATCCCAAAGAAGAAGAAGAAAGAAAAGGAATCATTTTGAAGAAAGTTTTCGTGTTGTTGATTTCTCGGCGTAGTGCTTCTTCCCCTCTGCCTCCTATTCGTATATTGTATTAGTGTAGTAGGATTGATCTGTAATACGGGAACCATAGGTAAAACCTTTTGCTCAATACTAGAATTCACAATTGAAGCATCTAAGGCTGCATTAATCGTGGATACATGACAGAAGGGATTGCTTTTTTTATATTATAAACTTCACCTTCAAAAGCGTAGATTTTTTTCAATACTCGTTTTTCTTTCTATTAAAAATCGGCGAGAAAAAAAAATAATGATAATCAAATCGCACCATCTCTGTAATAAGTAAATGCCTCCTTTTCTCCGGAAGTTGTCGGAATGACTCGTAATAAGATATCGGCTACAATTGTAAAGGTTTTATCAATAAAATTTCCATTTATACGCGATCTTGGCATAGGTAATAATCCATTCTATAACTCTTTTGATTTCCTTTACCTTTTCTTTTGTGATAAAATTTTATCACAAACAAAGGAATTGTATAGTACGAACTAACATAAAAGCGGACTCATTAAAATAAAAAACCGTCTATCTACTTACAATTTTTCCGGTCAAAAAAGGTATCTATTAACCATAACCTAAAAAACGATGAATAACTCGCTATTCACCCAGGTACTCAGTCATAATCCTGGTGTCGGAGAGATGGCCGAGTGGTTGAAGGCGTAACATTGGAACTGTTATGTAGGCTTTTGTTTACCGAGGGTTCGAATCCCTCTCTTTCCGTACTTTCAACTAATTCGCCAATTTTCCGGAATTGACCACAATGTATCAAATCAAATAAAAAAGAATAGATATAAAATCTACCTTGTTTTTATTTTTAAATAGATTCTCTATTCCTAATTTCTTTGATATGGAATATGCTGGGAAGAGCAAACAAGGGATCCAAATCTCCCTAACAATCTATGATACATGAATAGGAAAAAGATTCCCCGACAAAATCCCTTACCTTGTGCCTTTTTATTTTTAATCAAAAAGGAGGGCGAAGGGGGGGGGTTGTACGAACTCTTGTTTTTAGTTCTTTTTTTTACTTAAGTTAGGTTTATTAAGTCTGTCGAGAGTAATATTCTACGACAAGCAATTCATTTATTTTCAAACCGACGCATTTCCTATCTATTATTTGATTGACTAACCCTTCATATTGGAATGTGTGAAGAGTTAGATGGTTTGGCAATTCCTCGGGGGCAGATGAATCAAGAAGATTTTGAACCAAAGTTCTAGAGTTTTGTTCATCCTTCACTGTAATAATATCTCGGGGTTTGCAGCGATAACTTGGTATATCAACTATATGACCATTAACTAAAATATGTCCATGGTTAACTAATTGGCGTGCTTGAGGAATAGTCAAAGCCATACCCAATCGAAAAAGGATGTTATCCAAACGCATTTCAAGTAATTGTAGTAAAACTTGACCTGTTGACCCCTTGGCTTTTCCGGCGATACGAACATATTTAAGTAATTGGCGTTCTGTAAGACCATAATGAAAACGCAATTTTTGTTTTTCTTCTAAACGAATACGATATTGAGATTTTTTTCCGGAGCGCGATTGGTTTCTAAGATCGCTTCCTGCCCTAGGCCTTTTACTAGTTAGTCCCGGTAAAGCCCCCAGACGGCGTATTTTTTTAAAACGAGGCCCTCGGTAACGTGACATAAAGACTCCTTTTTTTATTGAAATTGTACAAAACTAAACAAAATTAAAACTGAACTAAATGATAATGATAAATGACGTGAAATCCACTCCAATAAACTATTGGAATACAAAGAGTAAGAAGATATATTCTTCTCAATATACAGATTTTTTTTATTGTATATACAATATATATAAATAAAAAAAATAATAAAAATTTTCCTTTATTTTCTTGATTTATTTTGCAAAGGTCTAATTCTTTATACCCAATATATATTCCTATATGGAAGTTTATATGACATAATATAAATGGGGTGGTACCTCTGGGAAAAGGTTAAATAAGTCTTTTCAATCTTCTTTGATTTTGAAAGTACATTAAAAATCATGTAAAAAAAAACGAAAAATATGGAAAAGCCGGCTATCGGAATCGAACCGATGACCATCGCATTACAAATGCGATGCTCTAACCTCTGAGCTAAGCGGGCTCAAATAAAATAGCACGCGCATACAAATTCACTAAACTACTATATCGTATCAATTAACTATTCTATTCATATTTTTCCTTATCTATTTAGAATTAAATAATCATATTCTATATATTTTAGAACAAAATATAGCTCAAATAAATATTGACTATCATTAAATATATAAAACATAACCTTAATTAATAGAATATAGCAATATATCGACTTTATAATTTTTATTTCATTAGTTTATAAATAAGAAACTCTTAATTAGATAAGAAATCTTTTTTTTTAGTTAAATGATATCTGATTTGAAATTATTGTTTTTTTGTTCTAACCTCACGCTATTATTATTATTTTATACTTTTATTTTTATTAATTATTAATATAGAATTATTCGAATATAATTTTTTAGAATTATTAGAATTTAAAATCTACGAAGTAGACTTATAATCTTTTTCCGCTGCACATTGTAGAATTCTAAGTTTCAAAAAGAATAATAAACTTCTTTTGATGGAAGTTAAAAAAAAGAGAATCGACCGTTCGACTATTTTTTAAAATTTAAGACAAAGATGAGAAAAGGAATAACATATATATGTTATGTAATATATAACCATATTGAATTGCAAATACAAAAATGATAGAATCTTTGTTGATTAGACTAAATCAATATGGATTGGGCTAAAAAAAAATGAAAGAAGATACCAAAGAAATAAAAAAAGTATCTATATGTAATGAATTCCAAAGTTTCGGCATAAGAAAAAGTGGAAAGACATAATAATGAGATCCTAATCTCAAAGAAAAAAGGGGGATATGGCGGAATCGGTAGACGCTACGGACTTAATTGGATTGAGCCTTGGTATGGAAACCTACTAAGTGATAACTTTCAAATTCAGAGAAACCCTGGAATTAACAATGGGCAATCCTGAGCCAAATCCTGGTTTACGCGAACAAACCAGAGTTTAGAAAGCGAGAAAAAAGGGATAGGTGCAGAGACTCAATGGAAGCTGTTCTAACAAATAGAGTTCACTACCTTGTGTTGATAAAGGAATCCTTCAATCCAAACTTCAAAAAAAAAAGGATGAAGGATAAAAACCTATGTTCGTATAAATATAGGTAACACAAAACGATCTAAAAAATGACGACCTGAATCTCGATTTCTATTTTTTTAGTAGAAATGGTGTGAATCAATTCGAAGTTTAAGAAAAAATCGAATATTCATTGATCAAATGATTCACTTCATAGTCTGATAGATCCTAGGTGGAACTTATTAATCGGACGAGAATAAAGATAGAGTCCCATTCTACATGTCAATACTGACAACAATGAAATTTATAGTAAGATGAAAATCCGTTGACTTTTAAAATCGTGAGGGTTCAAGTCCCTCTATCCCCAACTCTACTCCCCCAAAAAGTTTGTTTGACGCCTTACCTTTTTTTAGTTATTCAAGAATTCATTATCTTTTTTCATTAATCCTACGCTTTTACAAACTATAATTTATTTTCTTATTATAGACAAGTCTTGTGGGATATATCATACACGTACAAATGAGAAAAAAATATCGATTTGAATGATTTAGAATCTATATAATTTTGCATTTTAAAACTTAGAAAGTCTTCTTTTCGAAGATCCAATAAATTCCCGGTATAAAACTTTTTAAATTTACTAATTTTGAGTTTCTTTGACTTGACCCTTGACATAGGCATAAGTCATCATATATAATAAATATGAAACTTAGGAAATGGACGGGATAGCTCAGTTGGTAGAGGGTTTAAAAACGTCGGTGTCAAGGTTAAAATCTAAACCGGGGGAATCGAAATCTCCGGTGTCACCTGGGCAAATCTAAAGCAGGGGACTGAAAATCTCTGGTGTCATCTGTG